TGGATATAAATCGTGAGAATGTATAGTCTTCCTCAAATATGCTATTGAGGGAAAAAGGATTCAACCTTTTCAATTTAAGAAATAAAGTTTTTTTGATCTTGATCGGAATATGAAAAAACCGAAAGATCCCTTAACTATTTAAGTTATTAATCAAACGAATCGCACTTTTACCACTAAACTATACCCGCTACATATCTCCATTATTATATATGAATGAACCCTTTGTCGAACAAAGGAATGAGCAAAGGAATTAGATACAATTAAGATAGCATCAGACTCATGAAAATTCTAGTGTTGGCACTTCGTCTCGCTGGAGGTACTTGAAAAAAATAGGCGAAGAATAGAAAGCAGCTTATTTAAATAAAATTAAATAAAACTTGACTTGATCATACTTGATCCTAATTCATAATATAATGAAATATAATTTATATATATATATACAATATATAATCAAATGAAATATATATATAATTATATATATATAATTAACTATTTAAATATAATTATATATAATTTATAATTAATATAATAAAATGAAAAGTCATCTTTTTCATTTGCTGGAAGTCATTACTGACATTCCGAATCTAGGGATTTATTAAAGATGGACCATAAAAATGATGAATTCCGCATTTCGTTTTTCGTTTTCAACTTCCCCTTCAACTGCCAGATCCTATGAATTTGATTTGAATTGGGATCAATCGGATCAATTGGATTTCAAATGTTCAAATAAAATAAAGCTTGTCCCTTGAACAAGTAAATGAGTTATGTTATATATGTTATAACATATGTGTGTTTCATTTTTGATATTGTTTAATATTATTTGATATTGTTTAATATTAATTGTTATATGTATGTGTTCTTTTCCGGTTAGTAATTAAGTAAATTGAGAAAAAAATACTTATATTTATATACTTAATAAGAATGATAAGAATGTGAAAAATATTCTTTCATATTCTTATTCTATAGTATTAATAGTATTCTTATTATTATTATTAGTATAGTATTAATAATACTAACCACTAAGAAATGGCACTTCTATCATAGGACTGGGGATAGACATTTTCTTTGTTGCTTCAATAACAACCAAGAATTTTTGATTTGATATCAAATCATACATAATTAAATTGTTTGATCTATGAAATGATTTATCAGAACAAAAAAAGAAATAATGTAATGGCCCGGCCAGTACTTAACCAGGCCGGGGGAATGAACCTTTCTTACAAAATTAAAGAAATGAAGTAAGGGATTCTGTCTATATCTATTCTATCGGGGATAAGATCTCTGTTTCGAATCATTATCTAAATTGAATTACTGATCAAATTCGTAGATATCGTATCCATTTTAATATAGAATTTCAAATTTGTTTTGAATATATTATTCAAATATATTATTTCTATTATTTTTATATTATTATCGTTACTTTATCCTATCTTATAATAAATTATTACTAATAAATAATTAAAAAAAGAAAACGAAGTTTTTTTTTGTTTCAATCTTTTTACTTCACATCACATAAAAATAAAAAAAAATTCAATTTTGAATTGGGAGAGATGGCTGAGTGGACTAAAGCGGCAGATTGCTAATCCGTTGTACGAGTTATTTGTACCGAGGGTTCGAATCCCTCTCTCTCCGTTCCCTCTGATCACTTCAGACTTTCAAATTTGAAAAAATGGGATCCTTTTTTTTTTCATCATAGGTAAATGTTAAATGTATGGAATAAAAAAAAAAAAAAATAAAGAAAACTCAACATTTTTTATTCCTCACGTCCAGGATTACGGCCCGGATCGTTAGATAAGAATCCGAAGATGAAGAGAGAAACAAAAAATATCACTACTGTGTAAACGAAGAGTTTGAGAGTAAGCATTACACAATCTCCAAGATTATTTTTTTTGGAAAAAGGAAATAGATTGCCTATTTTTTATCACATACGTTATTTTGGCATAACACCCCCAAAATGAAGTCTTTTCTTGAATCTTGAAAAAAAAAGTAATTTTCAACAAATTTCTTTCTACTTTGTAATAAGGTAATAAGAAAAGAAAGGTTAAGAAAAGAAAGGTTCTGATTCCTTCATTACCAAAAATGTTTGGCCATATCCGTTATTGGGTATTGTGGGTTCTTCGAAAGTCCTTGTTTACTGGAATGTCAGAACGAGGAAATAAGTTGATCCAAATTTATCACCGCGGTCATTCAATTCAATATACAAGAATTTCTATTTTTGAATCGAGGGTTCATAATATAAAACTTATCTGATCTTATCAATTTTTATTTTAGAATTTATTTTTTCGAATAAATCATGAATTATGCAGAGTATTCAAAATTTTATCGAAAACTTACAGCAGCTTGCCAAACAAAAGCTAATAGAAAAAATAGTAGAGGTATGACAGGCATAAAATCTACGATTGGATTGAAAAAGGCATAAGCCTCCGGCAATTTAGCGAAGAAAAAACTACTCGAATAAAGGGTGGAATTAAGACAGATACAGATTAAACTAAAGATATTAAGCATAACAAACATTTCATTCTTGTAGATTAGAAAATTGGATTTTGGTTGAGTTCTTTTTATGAAGGAAAAATAAAAAGGCGGGTCAAAAAATCCTTCTTTTTCTTCGAACTCTCCCAAATCAAAAATCTTTCCTTTCATTCTCAAATGAGAATACAAGGAATTATAGTTTCGTACAATATCTTAATTGAATTTTATGTAATGATCAATAATTTGATCAATAATTTTTTGTGATTCTATATTTGCATGTGTTGAATCCTAGCAACAATGTATTTCATATGTATTTGGGCTGGGATTGACGAATGACCAATACCAATATTAGTCTTTATTAGTGTCGAATATAAATCTAAATGGGGCGTGGCCAAGCGGTAAGGCAACGGGTTTTGGTCCCGCTATTCGGAGGTTCGAATCCTTCCGTCCCAGATCGTCTCCATCAGAAACGAAAGATTCTTCTCTTTAACAATTTTCTGTTTAATCTTGCTTGGATATTGGATATATATAATGTGTGACCCAACCCCTTCTTTGTTCTGAATTCAATGTACGGGTAGAAATAAAAATATTTCTTTGAATTTTGAATTCAAAAAAGAATTGGAGGTGGATCATTCCCATTCAGAGTATGCTCATACTCATATTCATATTGAAGTTAGTTACTTAGGGAAACCTTGTGTTCCATACCCGTGAAATGGGAATTCGCACATGGGGCATTCTTAATTGAAATAGAAAAAAGGTTTTTTTTCTATTCCATTCCCCAAGGAAAGCCTAAAGAAAATAAATGGTGTATCCCAATTCCACACTTTATGTGGAGACTAAAGATTACGTAGTTTTTTGTATTAATTGCATTTCATCGTTCGTCTAAAAACTTTTAAGGAAAAAATAGTAAAAATAAATTGATCTGGATCCCATTTTCTTTTTTTGTATTTTAGCTTATTCAATTGAATAATTGGAAATCAATATAATGTAATGATTGGATGGATGAAAATTGATATATTCCATTTTTATGGAATTGGAGGAAAGATTCTTGAATCTGAAGTAAAACAAAATAGGTCTGTATGCTGTATAATAGATATTATGTATTATTATTGTATTGTTCTATTTCAGTAACAGCAGCCCCTTCCCTTGGTTAAGTCAAAAGGATCTGTGATCCTTTAAATATCCATGATTACTCCCAGTAACAATTGTTCGTTGTATATGATGGGTATGAAAAGATTAGATTCCTCTTATTCTTGATTCTTATTTTCTCTTTCAGATGAAAGAAAGAATAACGACTTTTATCTGACACTCTTCTATTCCATACTCACGAAAACAAAAAACGATTTGAATCTTCATTTTTGTGAACCCTTGGTACTTGAATAAGTGTGAAAAATCTATATTATAGAGAGACTTCCGACCTTTTCGAGTCATCGGAATAGCTTATATTTGGTTACTAACTGATTTTGTTCCGGAATTGCAAATCTATTCAATTATTCTATTAAGTAAAGGCCTTTACTTTTTCATTACTTTTTCATTATGTATTCGAAAAAAAAGGGGGGATGATCCTTTTTATGATTCATCATCCCGAACAATCTGTTGAAGATGTAAATAAGACTTAAGTAAACGCGTTTATTCGTCTTTTTTAGAAATCTGTTTCATTTGAGCCAATGACTATTCATGATTCCATATTGAATCAATTCCATACCGGTTCGAAATTTAATCAGAGGAATGTTATGGTAAAACTTCGTTTGAAACGATGTGGTAGAAAGCAACGTGCGACTTGAAGGACATGATTCGTTGTGGATTCTTACATCCACCATTTTCTATAGGAATGAAGATGCTCTTGAATCGACATAGTTTGTTCTGTTCTTGCTAGGAACCTAATTTGTGTTGGGTTGGTAAATAGGAATAGTACATAATGGAGCTCGAACAAAAAGTATTGATTCATTTCTCGGGGGGAAGAATCTAGGGTTAGTAACAATTAATAAGTTAGACCAACTTTGTAAATATATCCTCAATATAGAAATCGAAGGGTTAAAATTCGAACAAGTTTGAAATAAAATAAAAAAGTAAAATTTGTCGAAATTGGTAAAACTTTTTCGATTAAAATGAAAAGTGTATTATAATAAATCTTTCGTATTATTCATAGAAAGAAATAACAAAAAACAAAAGGTATGTTGCTGCCATTTTGAAAAGGAATAAGGATCACCGAAGTAATGTCTAAACCTAATGATTTTACAAAGTAAAGAGAAAGGATTCCGGAACAAGGAAACACTATTTTCAATTGTCTCAATAATTTTATTTAATTTTATTATAATGAAGAAGAAAAATAGATTCGAGACGAGACAAACAAAAGAGGTTAGAGACGACTCAAGAAATGTCTAAAGAGTTACCTTCGCACTTTTTAAGAATTGCCCAACTTGAGTTATGAGTACGAATGATATTTCTTTTTTTCTGTATCTGTAAGTAAGAACAAAAAACGACTCAAATTATAGTCGACTTCATGATTTTATGGATCTATTTGCCATTATATACAGAATATACAGAAATATTAGAATCATTTTTTCTCGAGCCGTATGAGGAGAAAGCCTCCTATACGTTTCTAGGGGGGGGGTATTATTTATCTACATCTATCCCAATGAGCGATCTATCGAATCGTTGCAATTGATGTTCGATCCCGAAGAGAAGGAAGAGATCTTCAAAAAGTGGGTTTTTACGATCCGATACAGAATCAAACTTATTTAAATGTTCCTGCCATTCGTTATTTCCTTGAAAAAGGTGCTCAACCTACAGGAACTGTTCATGATATTTTAAGGAAGGCAGAATTATTTAAAGTTAAAGAAAGACCTTCATAAAGAAAAATAAAAACAAAATTTCTTTTAATAAATAAAAAAGAAAAGGTAACTAGTATCTATTTGGGACAATTAGTTACTCAAAATTTGCTCTTTTCTTGTTGTATTCATACTTTTTCTCTACCTTTTCCTTATTTTTTTTTTTTCATCTAAATTTCTTATTTATGTTGTGCCAATCCAACACGAATTCTTATTTGATTTACTTAATACTTAAATACAATACTTAATTAATTATTAATTAAATTGAATTTGTTTTCCATTCATATTGACAATGTTGTATCGAACAAATATAATTCGATCGTAGATAAGCGGATCTGTTTATTCCGACCCCTAATTTGGTTTTCCTTTACTTCAGTCAAATGATGGGTTTGCCGAATTTACTGTTATACATATGCAAGATGTATTTTCTTAACGAAAATCAAAAATTTTGAGAAAATGGGCGGTCTGTAAATTTGGATATTTCTATTTGGAATCCATTGTTTTTTATTTTTTAATCCGATCCATTCATTTTGCTATTTTGGTGTTTAGAATTGATCATAAAATCTTTCCTCTATTTCTTGTTAGTTCAATGTTTTGACGTAGTTGTACAGTGCAATTCAATTTATTTTTTTATTTCGATCGTATCTACAAATCATATTTATCTGGGTTGCTAACTCAACGGTAGAGTACTCGGCTTTTAAGTGCGACTATGATCTTTTACACATTTGGATGAAGCAACTAATTCGTCCAGACTATTGGTAGAGTCTATAAAACCGCGACTGATCCTGAAAGGTAATGGATGGAAAAAACAGCATGTCGTAATAATAAGAAGAAAATGGAATTTCTTAATTTCTTATTAGATTCCTATTTTTTTTAGTAGAATTTTGAGTCAATCCTTACCAGATCATTCCAAAATTTTGTTTTTATTTTAGGAGGAAGACAAAAAAAATTCACATTTACAGTTGGGTTTAGTGAATAAATGGATAGAGCCCTACGGCTCCAATTCTGGTAAAAAAAAGCAACGAGCTTCTATTCTTTATTTGAATAATTACCCGATCTAATTAGACGTTAAAAAAAATTAGTGCCTGATGCGGGAAAAGGTTCTCCTGTGAGTGGTCCTTTGATTCTTTTTTTTTTCTTTTTAATCCTAACTATTTTCTATTATAGATTGGAAACGAATGTGTAGAAGAAACAGTATACTGACAAAAAGAATTTGTTCCAAAGTCAAAAGAGCGATCGGGTTGCAAAAATAAAAGATTTTTGAACCTCTAATAATTATAACGAGGATAAACCCATTAGATAGAAGGGGAGAGGAAAAAGATCTGTTGATTGGACTTTCCGTTTCCGGGGTATATATATTTTTTTGTACATAATACATACCTTGTTCTGACCATATTGCACTATGTATAATTTGATAACCCAAGAAATGCCTACTGTTTTTGTTTCAAGTAGAAAAAATGTAAGTCAATGGAAGAATTACAGGGATATTTAGAAAAGGATAGATCTCGGCAACAACACTTCCTATATCCGCTACTCTTTCAGGAATATATTTATGCACTTGCTCATAATCATGGGTTAAATGGTTCGGTTTTTTACGAACCTGTGGAAGTTTTTGGTTATGACAATAAATCTAGTTTAGTACTTGTAAAACGTTTAATTACTCGAATCTATCAACAGAATTTTTTGATTTCTTTGGTTAATGATTCTAATCAAAATCGATTCGTTGGATACAACCACAATCATTTTTTTTTTTCTCATTTTCATTCTCAAATGATATCAGAAAGTTTTGCAATTATTGTAGAAATTCCATTCTCGTTGCGATTAGTATCTTATTTCGAAGAAAAAGAAATACCAAAATATCATAATTTACGATCAATTCATTCCATTTTTCCCTTTTTAGAGGACAAATTATCACATTTAAATTATGTCTCAGATATACTAATACCTCATCCCATACATATGGAAATCTTGGTTCAAATTCTTCAATGTTGGATTCAAGATGTTCCTTTTTTACATTTATTGCGGTTCTTTCTTCACGAATATCATAATTTGAATAGTCTTCTCATTACTCAGAAGAAATCTATTTACGTTTTTTCAAAAGAAAATAAAAGATTATTTCGGTTCCTATACAATTCTTATGTATTTGAATGGGAATTTTTATTAGTTTTTATTCGTAAACAATCTTCTTATTTACGATTAA